ATTTTTTTTTTTTTTTCGAAGAAATCGTGAATCTTTCTCAGTATTAAAGATCTCATCGAAAACTTACAGCAGCTTGCCAAACAAGGGCTAAGAGAAAAAAGAGTACGGGTATAACTGGCATAACATCTACGATTGGATTTAAAAAGGCATAAGCCTCGGGCAATTTGGCGAATAAAAAACTACTCGAATGAAGGGCCGAATTAAGACAGATACAGATTAAACTTAAGATATTAAGCATACCAAACATTTCGTTTTTAGAGAGAATTTTATTTTTATCGAGTTATTGATATAAGGGAAAAATAAAGAAAAGAAAGAAGAGAAGGTTTGCCTAAAATCTTTCTTTTTCTTGGAACTCCCCCAATCAAAAATCCTTCAATTCTTAAATCAGAATATCAGAATAGAAGAAATCATACTTTCATATAATATCTTAATTGAATTATATGTAATGATCAATGAATTCATTTCGATTCTACATCTACACACATGCCGAATCTTAGCAACGCCTATTCTATTCTCTATATATTTGATTTTGGCTGGAATTGACGAACAGCAAATACCCATGTTAGTGTTTATTAGTGCCCAAAAAGAATCTAAATGGGGCGTGGCCAAGTGGTAAGGCACCGGGTTTTGGTCCCGTTATTCGGAGGTTCGAATCCTTCCGTCCCAGACTGATTCTATTAGAGGAAGGGTAAGATACTTTTAGCCATCTCCCCCTCCAAAAGTAGGGGAATATTGGATACAATGTGATTCCATTTTTTTTTTTTCAGATTTATAATCATTGTTTTATGAATTATATACTCTTTATTGTATTGTTATTGATTCACTTTCTTACAAACGTATCAATTCACATTCTTACAAACGAAATCGAGTGTCAACAACATGTGTATAATGTATAAAAATAAAATCGATTTTATTTTTATTTTATAGAAAGTATGGAAAGATAAATGAAAGTATCATTCCTATGATATAGGATCATGTTAAATCCTTGCTGAGACTTCTCCAGATAAAACCTACGCTTCCATATCCATATATATAAGCTTATATATATAATATATATAAGGAAGTATAAGTAAGGTGTGGACTACTAGGTATCAATTAAGCCAATGATTATTCATGATTCCATATTGAATCAATTCCATACCGGGCATACGCATACCGGTTCCAAATTAGAGGAATGTTATGGTAAAACTTCGTTTGAAACGATGTGGTAGAAAGCAACGTGTGACTTGAAGGACATCATCGGTTGTGGATGCGGGAATCCATCATTTTATATATCTGTGAAGATGCTCCTGGCTCGACATAGTTTGTTCTGTTCCACTAGGAAACCCATTTTTTTGGTTGTAAATAGTACATGATGGAACTCGAGTATAAAGTATTGATTTCTTTATCAGGGGGAAGAGTCTAGGGTTAGTATCAATCAATAGGTTGGAAAAACTTCGTAACGTAAGTATATCTTCGATATAGAAATTGAAAGGTTTAAATTAAAATGGGGTTCAAACCAAAAAGTCAAATAGTTCGGAATTGGTAAAAATATTTGATACAAATTGTATCGTAGGAGAATCAATCATTCGTACGATTCTTTCAATAGAAAGAAAAAACAAAAGGTATGTTGTTGCCTTTTTGAAACGATTAAGGATCGCCGAAGTAATGTCTAAACCCAATGATTCAAAGCAAGGATAACGGATACCAGAACAAGTAAACGCCATTTTTCAACTGTTTCAACAACTAGAACTAAATTAGAATACAGAAATAAATTCTAGGCGAGACAAATAAAATGGGTTAGAGACGGCTCAATAAATGTTTAAGGTTAAGGATCTCCTTTCGAGGCCTTTGATAATTACATAACTTGAGTTATGAGTACGAATGATATATTTATTCTCTTCTGAGAAGAAGAAAAAATGACTCAAATTAGAGTCTAATTCAAAACTTTTGGATACATTTGACACTATATACATAAACATAAATTCATACATAAACATAAATTCGAATCATTCTTTCTTGAGCCGTATGAGGAGAAAACCTCCTATACGTTTTTAGGGGAGGGGGGATTCCTCGTCTACATCTATCCCAATGAGTCATCTATCGAATCGTTGCAATTGATGTTCGATCCCGAAGAGAGGGAAGAGATCTTCGTAAAGTCGGTTTTTACGATCCGATAAAGAATCAAACTTATTTAAATGTTCCTGCTATTCTCTATTTCCTTGAAAGGGGGGCTCAACCTACAGGAACTGTTCATGATATTTCAAAGAAGGCGGAGGTCTTTAAATAACTTCGAGTTAATCAAACAAAGTCCAATTAAAGGAATCAAAAAGGGGTGCCTAGTATCTGACTTTATGTAATTATTTCTCCACTGATCTCTCTTTTTTTTTTTGGATGGACTCCCCTAACAAACAAAGGGAGCAATCCTGCTTATTGTATCTGTATCTCTATTCAAAAAATTCGATATTTTTTCCTACTTCTTCCTTGACTTATTCCCCCGTTTATGTTTACGCTACATTTCTTATTTATGTAGTTCCAATCCAACGCAAGTACTTTACTTAATTATTTAGGTTTGATGGTTTGATCTATTTGATATTTTTTTGTTTTCTCAACATTCAATTTATATTGACAATGTTGTATCGAACAAATATAATTCGATCGTGGAGAAATAAATTTATTTCTCCACGGTCCATAAGTTTGTTTATTTACATCATCATCATTTAAATGATGGGTTCACAAAATTCACTACGGCACAAGAAGAAAAGTTAATTTATTCAATGAAAAAAAAAAAAAATGATTACATCATTTTTTTAGGGTTTACCCTTTTTTTACACCTATCTATATGAATGGGGGAATACGTTGTATTTTAATCTGATGTTGTTCATTTTTTTTTTTCATTTTAATGTTTATATTTATAGTAGATCGTCAAATGGTTCTTTTTGATTTCTTACTAATTTAATGTTTTGTTTCTTACTAGTTTAATTTTTTGATGGGGCGGTCAATCTCTTTATCTTTATTATATATATATTTATATTTTAAATTTTAAATAAAATATTTATATTTATTTAATATTTAAATTTATTTAAAATTAAATTAAAATATTTTGATTTTATTTTATTCCGATCGTATCTACAATCTTATCCATTATCCGGGTTGCTAACTCAATGGTAGAGTACTCGGCTTTTAAGTGCGACTATGATCTTTTACACATTTGGATGAAGCAACGAATTCGTCCATACCATTGGTAGAGTTTGTAAGACCACGACTGATCCAGAAGGGGAATGAATGGAAAAAATAGCATGTCGTATCAATGGGGAACTCAGAGAATACTTCATCCTTATTCATCCTTACCGGATTGGCAAAAATCTTGTCTTTGCTTCTTTTCTTGTAACGGGACTAAAAAAAGAAACCCTAGGGTCAAGTGAATAAATGGATAGAGCTCCATGTCTCCAATTGTAGGGAAAGAAAAAGCAACGAGCTTTTTTTATTTTTATTATAATTATAATATAATTTAGAATATAAAAATTTAAAATATATAAATTTAATTTAAATTATTATATTTTATTTAAATAATATGAATTAGAATTCGAATAATTTCCCGATTTAATTAGACGTTAAAAATATATATATTAGTACCTGATGCGGGAAAAGGTTCCCCTGTGAGTGGATGGTAGATTTCCCTTTTTTTATGAATCCTAATTATTTACTCTATTACGGAGTGAGTAAAGACGAATGTGTAGAAGAAATCGTATACTGACAAAGCTAATTTTTTCCAAAGTCAAAAGAGCGATCAGGTTGCAAAAATAAACTAAACAATTTCTTGACATCCTTTTAAACTATAACGTGCAACTCTAACGAAAATAAAAATGGGATGGAAAAAGAGAATATTTGTTGATTGGTCTCCTTGTCTCCGGGGTATCCCTTTTTTTTCTTACTATATACCTTGTTTTGACTGTATCGCACTATGTATCATTTGATAACCCAAGAAATCCCCTATTCCTTCGGTTCAAGTAGAATTTCAATTTAAATGTAAATGGAGGAATTACAAGGATATTTAGAAATGGGTAGATCTCCACAAAAACACTTCTTATATCCACTTCTCTTTCAGGAGTCTATCTATGTACTTGCTTATAATCATGATTTAAATGGATCGATTGTTTACGAATCGATGGAAAATTTAGGTTATGACAAAAAATTCAGTTCACTAATTGTGAAACGTTTAATTATTCGAATGCATCAACAGAACCTTTTTATTATTTCGGTTACCAATTTTCACCAAAATGGATTCGTTAGGAAAAGCAATAATTTTTATTCTCAAACCATATCAAAGGCTTTTGCAGTCATTATGGAAATTCCATTCTCCCTGCAATTAGTATCTTGCCTGGAAGAACAAGAAATAGCAAAATCTCATAATTTACGATCTATTCATTCAATATTTCCCTTTTTTGAGGACAAATTATCACATTTAAATCATGTGTTAGATATCTTAATACCCCACCCCATCCATCTGGAAATCTTGGTTCAAACCCTTCACTGCTGGATACAAGATGCTCCTTTTTTGCATTTATTGAGATTTTTTCTCCACGAGTATCGTAATTTAAAAAGTTTCATTAGTTCAAAGAAATCCTTTTTTTTTCTTTCAAAAAAGAATCAAAGATTATTCTTGTTTCTATATAATTCTCATGTATATGAATGCGAATCCATATTCGTTTTTCTCGGTAAACAAGCCTCTCGTTTACGATCAACATCCCCTGGAGCCCTTCTTGAGCGAACATTTTTCTATGGAAAAATGGAGCATTTTTTAGTAGTGCTTTGTAATCATTTTCAGAAGACCCTGTGGTTACTTAAGGATCCTTTTGCGCATTATGTCAGATACCGAGGAAAATCAATTCTGGCTTCAAAGGGGACTTATCTTATGATGAAGAAATGGAAATATTATCTTGTCAATTTATGGCAGTGTCATTTTTACTTGTGGTCTCAACCGGGCAGAATCCATATAAATCGATTATATAATAATTCCT